TATTATTGCGAAACTAAGTGAATACAACCAACTATCATTAAGAATTTCATCTTTGGACCAAAAACAGGCGAAGGGTGGAATACCACAAAGCGAAAATGTTCCTAATAAAAAAGAAGTTTTTGTAATTGGAATATGTTTTGTTAAACCACCCATAAGAACTATATTTTGACTCTTATTTGGAGAATAACCAACAATAGCTTCCATTGAATGAATAATAGATCCAGACCCTAAAAACAACAATGCTTTCGAATAGGCATGAGTAATCAAATGAAATAAAGCACCTCGATAAGACCCCATACCTAGAGCTAACATCATATAACCCAATTGAGACATTGTAGAATAAGCTAAACCTCTCTTAATATCTTTTTGAGCAAGAACTAAAGTAGCTCCTAAAAAGACTGTGATTATGCCTATCAAAGCTATTAAATTCATTATGTAAGGTATGACTAGGAAAAGAGTAAAAAGTCGAGCTACAAGAAAAATTCCCGCCGCTACCATAGTAGCAGCATGTATCAGAGCCGAAATCGGAGTAGGGCCTTCCATGGCATCGGGCAACCATACATGAAGAGGAAATTGTGCTGATTTAGCAATTGCACCGGAAAATAAGAAAAAGGTACACAAAGTAACGAATACAAGATTAACTTGATTATTATAAATCAAGTTAGTGACTATTTTGAACAAATCTCGAAATTCGAAGCTGCCCGTTATCCAATAAAGACCAATAATTCCTAATAATAAACCAAAATCCCCTACACGATTAGTTACAAATGCTTTTTGACAAGCATTCGATGCACTAGGTCGTGTGAACCAAAAACCTATTAAAAGATAAGAACACATGCCAACTAATTCCCAAAAAATATAAATTTGTATCAAATTCGAACTAGTAACTAATCCCAACATTGAAGTATTGAAAAAACTCATATAAGCAAAAAATCTCAAATAGCTTTGATCATGAGACATATAATTATCACTATAAAAAAGAACCATAATTCCAACTGTAGTAATTAATATTAACAAAATAGAAGTAAGTGGGTCAATCAAGTGTCCGAACTCTAAAGAAAAATCATTATTGATGGTCCATGACCATATATGTTGATAAATAAAACTGCTATTTATTTGCTGAATAGACAGATCAAGTGAAAAAATCATAACTATACTTAACAATAAAACACTTGGAAAAGCCCACATACGACGAAGTTTTTTTGTTGTCACCGGAAAAAGGAGAAGTCCTGTTCCTATTAACATAGGTACTGGGAATGTAAGGAAAGGTATGATACATGAATATTGATATATATGTTCCATAACAAAAACTTTTTTAATTACTAATTAATTATTTCGTGTTTCTGATTTATCAGCTCTTATATCTTTTTATTTTAAATCAGTCAATAAAGAAAATAAATGAAAAAGAAAAAATACAAAGTATATAAAAATGAAATCCAATTTTATATTTCTATTTTTAATTATTTAATTATTATCAATTAAAAATAAAAAAATTCACATATTAAAATCAAAAAGTTCGAATTCGTCAAATAAAGATACTACTGAAAATAAAAAAATACTTATTCTAACTAACTAGAAAGCCATTATTATTCAAAAAATTACTTAAAATTTTTTATTTTTTTTAACAAATTAATTAATAGTCTCATTTGTATTTTCAAATTCAATTTGAATTAGATATACTTTTTCGTTGAGTTTGACAAATTATACGAAAAAAAAAGTTACAGGATAAAAAAAAATTTAGGTTCTTAAACTTTATTGATGTATTTTTTTATATATTTAATATGATGAAAAAAGATAGAAATAAGTCGGATAGGCTTTTTTGATGAAAAGAGTATAATTTTCAGATTTAATATATAGATTAAGGAAGCGAATAGGAAAAATCTATTAAAAAAAAAGAAGCTTTCGGATAAAGTAAAGACAATTTTTTTTTAAGTACGTAGCAGAACTAGAAATTTTGTTGTTATATGATAGAATATCTAATGATGTTTCGAAATCCTAACTCAAACTCTTTCCACAATAAAAAACTAAGCAATAAAATATTTCGATAAATCTATTGAATGTAATAAATATTTAAATTGGAATTCATAAAATTTGATTTGTTTTTATTCTTAAATAAAATTTTCGTAATGAATTTGAATATTTCGTAAAAAGTAAAGTATTGCCTCAAAGCTCGACGATTAAATAATAATTGATTATTATAATTTCAAGCAAGCCGCTATGGTGAAATTGGTAGACACGCTGCTCTTAGGAAGCAGTGCTAGAGCATCTCGGTTCGAGTCCGAGTAGCGGTATTAGATCCTGTAATTTTCAAAAGGATACAATATATCCTATAATGACTTTACTTCCTAATTTCAATTATATATACGAAAAGAGGAACACCCATAACTTTTTTATTTTATTTTTTATGATAGTTTCGGCTTTAGAGCATATATTAACTCATATATCTTTTTCAGTCGTGTCAATTGTAATTACAATTCATTTGATAACCTTATTGGTCGATGAATTCGTAGAACTCTATGATTCGTCAGAAAAGGGCATGATAACTACTGTTTTCTGTATAACAGGATTATTAGTTACTCGTTGGTTTTTTGGTGGACATTTACCATTAAGTGATTTATATGAATCATTAATCTTTCTTTCATGGGCATTTTCTGCTATTCATATAGTTCCGTATTTTAAAAAATATAAAAATTATTTAAGCGCAATAACCGCGCCAAGTACTCTTTTTACTCAAGGGTTTGCCACTTCAGGTCTTTTAAAAGGCATGCATCAATCAGAAATGTTAGTGCCCGCTCTTCAATCCCAGTGGTTAATGATGCACGTAAGTATGATGATATTGGGCTATGCAGCTCTTTTGTGTGGATCATTATTATCAGTAGCATTTCTAGTCATCAGATTTCAAAAAATCATAAGAATTTTTGATAAAAGCAATAATTTATTACCCGATTCATTTTACTTTAATGAGATACAATATATAACGAACCGGAAAAATGTTTTAAGAAATATTTCCGTTCTTTCGTCTAAGAATTATTATAGGTTTCAATTGATTCAACAATTAGATGACTGGAGTTATCGGATTATAAGTATAGGATTTTTTTTTTTAACTATAGGTATTCTTTCGGGAGCAGTCTGGGCTAATGAAGCATGGGGATCATATTGGAATTGGGACCCAAAGGAAACTTGGGCGTTTATTACATGGACCATATTCGCGATTTTTTTTCATACTCGAACAAATAAAAATTTTGAGGGTTTAAATTCGGCAATTGTCGCTTCTATCGGTTTTCTTATAATTTGGATATGCTATTTTGGAGTTAATTTATTAGGAATAGGACTACATAGTTATGGTTCATTTACATTAACAATTACCACTTGAAGAAAGAGTCTGACGAATGCAACTCTCTAGGACAGCAAAATATAGAGACAAAAAACTTCAGGTAAGCTGTTGAGAACTTTTTGAATCAACTAGTATGGTAATTCAAAAAGTTCTCACAAATGCCAAAAATTTTTGCTTAGAATTCATTTTTTGTTAATTAAAATTCAAGATTTAAGAGAGTAAAAAAGAAGTTTTTTCATTGTGTAACCTAAGAATTTTGAATTTTTGAAAAAAAAAATCCTAGGATTTTTTTTTTAGAAAAACTATCTATAAAAATAATTAGATAGAATAGCTTCGACTCTGTCAATTGATAATGATAAAACGAAATCCGGATAAATACCAATACTTATTACAGGCAGAAGGATAGAGATCGAAACAAATAATTCCCGAGGTCCAGAATCAAAAAAATAAGAGTTTGGAGCATTAAACAGTTTGTATCCATAGAACATCTGTCGTAACATAGATAATAAATAAATAGGAGTTAATATCATTCCAACTGCCATTACGATAGTAATTAATATTTTTGTCGTTAAAAGGTATTTTTGGCCACTAATTAGTCCAAAAAAGACTATCAATTCCGCAAAAAAACCACTCATGCCCGGTAATGCAAGGGAAGCTAGTGATAAAATATTGAAGGTCGTGAATAGTTTTGGCATTAAGGGAGCCATTCCGCCCATTTCGTCAAGATAAAGACGACGTATTCTATCATAACCAGTTCCTGCCAAGAAAAAGAGTGCAGCACCAATAAATCCATGGGATAGAATTTGTAAAATAGCTCCATTGAGTCCCATATCACTTATAGAGCAAATTCCTATAATTATGAAACCCATATGAGATACAGAAGAATAGGCTATTCTTTTTTTTAAATTTCGTTGACCAGGAGATGTTGAAGCTGCATAGATTATTTGCATTACGCCTATTATTATCAACCAGGGGGAGAAGATAGAATGAGCATGAGGTAATAATTCCATATTGATTCGAATCAATCCATACGCCCCCATTTTTAATAGGATTCCGGCTAGAAGCATACAAGTACTGTAATGTGCTTCCCCATGAGTGTCTGGTAACCATGTATGTAAGGGTATAATCGGTGATTTGACAGCAAAAGCAATAAGAAATCCAATATAGAAAAATATTTCTAGTCCCACAGGATATGATTGATTGGCTGATGTTTCAAAATTAAATGTTGGTTCATTAGAACCATATAAAGCGATACCTAAAGTTCCCATTAATAAAAAAACCGAACCGCCTGCAGTATACAAAATAAACTTTGTAGCTGAATACAGACGTTTCTTTCCCCCCCACATGGAAAGAAGTAGATAGACGGGAAGTAATTCTAACTCCCACATGATAAAAAAAAGTAAAAGATCTTGAGATGAAAATAATCCTATTTGAGCACTATACATTGCCAACATCAGAAAATTGAATAATCGGGAATCCCGAGTAATCGGCCAAGCCGCTAAAGTCGCTAAAGTGGTGATAAATCCTGTCAGTAAAATAGGTCCTAAAGAAAATCCATCTATTCCCAATCTCCAGTACAAATCAAAAAACGGGATCCATTTATAATCTTCTGCTAATTGTATTAATGGGTCCTCAAATTGAAAATAATAAGAGAACGCATAAGTTATTAAAAGGAGCTCTACTATACATATATATAAAGTATACCACCTAATTACCTTATTTCCTCTATGAGGGAAAAAGAAAATTAATAAACCCGATGCTATCGGTAAAACTACAAATATTGTTAACCAAGGAAAAGAATTCGTGGTAAAGACAAGATACGCTTAGACTGTAAAAACCCGTCCTAGAAAATATTTTTTCGAGTACGGGTTTTTGTCGGTAAACAAAAAAGCAAATGTATTCAAGTGGGGTTTTCTGGAAACTATCAATAAGCTAGACCCATGCTTCGAGTTGTTTCATGCCATAAATAAACTCGAACACTCAAGAAATCTGTTGGACAAGCGGATTCACATCTTTTACAACCGACACAATCCTCTGTTCTTGGAGCGGAAGCAATTTGCTTGGATTTACACCCATCCCAAGGTATCATTTCTAATACATCCGTGGGACAGGCTCGGACACATTGAGTACACCCTATACATGTATCATAAATTTTTACTGAATGGGACATTGGATTAAAAATTTTTTTAACGTCATAAAATTTCAATCTAGTAAATTTCTAAATGAATCAGCATATATTTAGAAACCAGACGAATCAATGATTTACCAGAAATTTTATCAATTCTGGATCACCTTCTGAGATAGAGCCAAGATATTTTAATTTCTTACGTTTTCACAAACATGATCAGATAACTTAGATATCATACATACCAACTCAAATTAATAAATATGAAAATTATATTCTATAACAATTAATACTACTTATTCAACAAATTCGATTGATTGATACAGGTAGATTTTCTGTTACGATAAATTGACGAAACAATAGCCAGTCCAATAGCTGCTTCAGCGGCTGCGATAGCTATAACAAAAATTGAAAAAATATTTCCTTTTAGTTGGCGACTATCAAAAAAATCAGAAAATGTTACGAAATTTATATTAACAGCATTCAGTATAAGTTCAAGACACATAAGGGCTCTAACCATATTTCGACTCGTGATTAATCCATAGATACCGATAGAAAATAAAAAGGCACTCAAAATAAGTACATGCTCGAGCATCATTGACCAACTCCTTATCAATTTTTCAATTTCGATTTATTTCAATATGAACAACAATTCCACCTGAGATTGACTCGAATTAAGAATATCATAAGTACTGAACAAATAAATATATGGATAATAGATCAAATAAAAGAATTTATACATTTATACATAAATAATCTTTATAAATAATCTTTAAATAAAATTGAAGGAAAAGAGATGTGATAACATAGAAAACAGTTTTCATTTTGATTTCGATTATTAATTCGAAAAATTTCTTACTGACGAACCACAGCAATCGCACCTATCAAAGCAACTAAAAGAATTATTGAAATGAATTCAAATGGAAGAAAAAAATCTGTTGCTAAATGAATTCCAATTTGTTGACCATTACTTATCAAATCTTGTTCTATAATCTGATTTTTTGTTGTAGTCCAAATAATTCCGTACCATGACGTATCGGGAATAATAGTAATTAGTGAAACAAAAATACTTGTACAAATTAAGGAAGTAACCCCATTTCCAACAGTCCAAAGATTCAAATCTTTGTAATATTCTGAACCATTCATGAACATTACGGCAAATATAATTAAAACATTTATAGCTCCCACATAAATAAGGAGCTGTGCAGCAGCTACAAAATGAGAGTTTGATAAAATATAAACTAAAGATATACAAACAAGAACGAATCCTAATGAAAAGGCAGAATAAATTGGGTTGGTAAATAATACTACCCCTAAACCTCCTAATATAAGACCTAATCCCAGAAAGACTAAAAGAAAATCATGTATTAGTCCAGGTGAATCCATTGCACGTAAAATAAGAAATAAAAAAATTGAATTGTTTTTTCATGACCTTATTGACTATTGACTTGACCAGGAAAAACTTTTTTATATTTTATATTTTGATTATTTTTTATTTTATTATTATTAATATAATTATTATTATAGGCTTCTTAATTTTAAATTCGAGGGGTCTAAATAATTACTATATTTACAAATATTGAACTAATTTCATTCTTTCTTGAATTTCTTGAAAAAGAAAAGGCATTCAAATTTTATTCTCGAAAGAATTTTGGATAGAATTATAGATATCTTAATAGATTGTCAATCCAAATTAAATTTCGATGCAATTTTCTCATCAATCAAATCAATAGTTGGAATTTCGAATTTTTGTAGTCATTGACTAAGAAAATGAAAGAAAACCCCTTCCATACTTTTAGATCAAAACGGAACTTTCCTTTTTTTAGTTTAATAATTGTATTTTTAAATCAATCAAAGTGGTTTATCTATTTTTTTTTAGTTGAATTTAAAATTGTTCGAATCGTATAATCGTCAACTACTGATATTGGTAAACGACCCAAAGCAATTTGATTATAATTCAATTCATGACGATCATAAGTAGAAAGCTCATATTCTTCCGTCATTGATAAACAATTTGTTGGACAATACTCAACACAGTTGCCGCAAAATATACAGATTCCGAAATCAATACTGTAATTAAGCAACCGTTTCTTTCGAATGTCAGTTTCCAATTTCCAATCAACAACAGGCAGATCTATAGGACATACACGAACACATACTTCACAAGCAATGCATTTATCAAATTCGAAATGGATTCGACCGCGGAAACGCTCCGATGTGATTAATTTTTCATAAGGATATTGAATAGTTACAGGTAAACGATTTGCATGGGATAAGGTAATCATGAAACTTTGACCAATGTACCTTGTGGCTCGTATGGTTTGTTGCCCATAATTCATGAACCCAGTTACCATGGGAAACATAGCGTAAATTTTTATGAATAATTTGATTTTTTTTTCTCTTGTTTGAGTTGAAGACAAATCATAATATTCTTTTCTTATAGTTTTCTTTATTATTATAAAATTTAATATTAGATCGAATTTTTTTTTTTTATTTTTTTTTTTATAGTGAAAGGAGTTGGAAAGAGGTTGTTAATAATAGATTACCGAGGGAAATTGGTAAAAGAAATTTCCATCCAAGATTTAAAAGTTGGTCCATTCGTAGTCTAGGTAAAGTCCATCTTGTTGTGATAGGAATGAACAAGAACAAATAAGTTTTAACCAATGTAATAAAGATACCAATTGTTGGTCCAACGACTCCGCTTATGTTATTTATTTCAAAAAACTCATGAACAAATATATACGGAATACAGATATTCCAACCGCCCAAGTAAAGAACTGTTACAAATAATGAAGAAACTAATAAGTTTAAATAGGAAGCAATATAAAATAAACCAAATTTAATACCCGAATATTCCGTTTGATAACCTGCTACTAATTCTTCTTCTGCTTCTGGCAAATCAAAAGGTAATCTTTCACATTCTGCTAGAGAAGAAATACAAAAAATAAAAAATCCTATCGGTTGACGCCACAAATTCCACCCCCAAAAACCAGATTTTGCTTGTGCCTCAACTATATCAACTGTACTTGAACTGTTAGATAATCATAGTCGGTGATAACATCACTGTTCTCATCGCTATTCCAGAACCGTACATGAGATTCTTACCTCATACGGCTCCTCGAAGTCCAAAACTAAATTTACGGAACAGATCAATTGTATTATTTATTTTGATATATTTGTAGAATAGAGCGTATCAAAATAAGATAAAATCTATCGACGTTCCAAAATTCGAGCAATGAAATTCTATCTGTTAGAATACTAAAAATACAAAATTACTTCGGAATTGATCTCATCCTTTACCTTTAATAATTTCAATTTTTCTTTCTTGAGTAATAACTTTAATCCTTCAATAAAATACTCTTTGTAAAATTCCTTGTTAAAATACCAAATAGATATTTCAACCTATCATTTTCTATTACGAGACCCGAATTATGACACGAATTCTATCTCTATGAATATCCATATAGGAGAAAAGAATAAAAAAAAATGGATTTTTCTTTTTTTTTCTATTGTAATTCTATTGTAATTATTGTAATTCGATTCTTTTTTTTTTTCGTTCTTATTCTTCTTTCTGAAAAAACGAAACGACAAGGGGGTTAAAAAAAAGGAAAGGATTATTTCGTCCCGGATAGTCATTTCTTTAATTGTTGGGTAGGAGCATACTCTGAATTGGAATCATGGGGAGCACTGCCTGATCATTTCTACGAACTTAAAGCCCCGATTAATATACTTTTTGTCGAAATAGTTTTTTCGATAATTTTAAAAATCTCTATTACTAATCCTTTGTGTATCTTCGTGTTCCTAACCATCCACTCATTTTTGCTCAATCACCTGTTAGCATTAGGGTAATACCTATGGAGAATACCTATAAATAAAATAATAGTGAAAACTCCATAAAGTTGATTTTTTGAGCCCGCTTCAAGTTAGGATGACTAATCAACCAATTTCGGGGCAAATGGTCTTATTTTTTTATGTTTATTTCTGTTTTCTTTTTTATTCTTGTACCTAGGAAATGAGTCTCAATTTTTTTACTGCAAATTTCGAAGTTGTTTTTTTTTTTCACTCATATAACTATCCAATTTAGTTCATGAACCAAATTGATGAATAAAAAATGAAGATATCTATTCAATTCATTTAACTTTCTTCCTAAAAATAATAGCGAGAAATTTCTGTTTCAACGAGTCGCACGTAGAGATATGGCTAAAATACAAATAGTTAAAGGTATTTCATAACTAATCGATTGAGCAGCAGCTCGTAGACCACCTAAAAAGGAATATTTATTATTTGATCCATATCCTGACATAAGAAGTCCAACGGGAGCAATACTTGAAATGGCAATCCATAAAAAAACACCACTATTTAGATCGGTTAAAACAAAGTGATAGCCAAAAGGAATTACTGAATAGCTTAAGAGAGTTGATATAACTGCTATAGATGGTCCAATACTGAATAAATGAGTATCCCCTCTAGATGGAAAAAGATTCTCTTTGAAAAGTAGTTTTGTCCCATCCGCTAGAGCTTGAAGAACTCCTAAAGGACCTCCATATTCGGGTCCAATGCGTTGTTGTATCCCTGCGGATATTTCTCTTTCTAACCATACAATTACTAGTATGCTTAGTGTGATTCCCAATACAAGAGTCAAAATCGGAACAAACTCCCATATAATTCCATAGACTTCGTTTAAGGATTCTAAGCTAGCAAAAGAATGGATAGCTTGTACTTCTGTTGTATCAATTATCATTTCAACGATCAACTTCTCCCATAATGATATCTATACTACCTAGTATTGTCATAATATCAGCCAATTTCATTCTTTTAACTAATTCAGGAAGAATTTGCAAATTGATAAAACCTGGTGGGCGAATTTTCCATCTCCAAGGAAACCCGCTCTGATCCCCTATCATAAAAATTCCCAATTCTCCTTTTGGGGCTTCCACTCTGACATAAAGTTCTTGTTTCGGTAATTCAAAAGTAGGAGAAGTTTTTTTACTAATGAATCGATATTCAAAATCGTTCCATTCCGGATCCTTTTCTCTATCAAAGCGTCGGGTTTCTAAATTCTCATAGGGCCCCCCTGGAATTCCTTCAAGAGCCTGTTGAATAATTTTTATAGATTCCAGCATTTCACCAATTCGGACTAAATAACGAGCTAATGAATCTCCTTCTTTTTGCCACTGGACTTCCCAATCAAATTCGTCGTAAGACTCATAATGATCAACTTTACGAAGATCCCATTGTACTCCGGAAGCTCGTAACATTGGTCCCGATAACCCCCAATTTATTGCTTCCTCCGCACCAACAATACCTACTCCTTCAACTCGTTCTAAAAAAATAGGATTTCGTGTAATAAGTTTTTGATATTCAACAACTCCTGTTAAAAAATAATCGCAAAAATCCAAACATTTATCTATCCAACCATGAGGTAGATCAGCCCCTACCCCCCCGATACGAAAATAATTATGCATCATTCTCATACCAGTGGCAGCTTCAAATAAATCATATATTAACTCTCTCTCTCTAAAAATATAGAAGAAAGGAGTCTGTGTACCAATATCTGCCATAAAAGGCCCAAGCCATAACAAATGAGAAGCTATACGACTTAATTCCAACATAATTACTCTAATATAGCCAGCCCTTTTTGGCACTTGAATATTTCCTAACAGTTCTGGACCATTTACTGTTATTGCTTCTGTGAACATAGTAGCCAAATAATCCCATCGTGTTACATAGGGCAAATACTGTATAATTGTTCGATTTTCTGCAATTTTTTCCATTCCTCTGTGTAAATAACCTAATATTGGTTCACAATCAATAACATCCTCACCGTCTAGAGTAATGATGAGTCGAAGAACACCGTGCATCGATGGGTGGTGGGGACCCATATTCACTATCATAAGGTCTTTTCGTTTAGCTGGTATATTCATAGGAGTTTCCTCGATCCATTCCACGAGTTACTGAAAACAAAAAGAAGTTCATCTCAAGATCTAATAAATCAAATAATTCAACAAAACTCTTCAAATTAAGAAATTAATGAGTTTTTAACTTCCGAATATCCAACCGACTAATTAATTCTTTATAACGTACTTTATTTTTTTTTTCTAAATACGACAACAGTCGTTGGCGTTTTCCTAAAATTTTCCGCAAACCTCTCTGAGATAAATAGTCTTTTCTATGCAATTCCAAATGTGAAGTAAGTCTTCGTATCTTATTTGTGAAACTTACTATTTGAAATTCAGCGGATCCCTTGTTTTCGTCTTTTTCTTTTTGTGAAATAACTGAAATGAATGAATTTTTTACCATAAAACAAGGACTCCCTCCTTTTTTTAGTTTTAAGTTTAAGATATTTTTTATTGATTAGTAATAATAATAAATTAATAAATGTATTCTATTAATAAATAATGTCAGTTCATCTTAATTTTGTATACACAAAAATCTTTACTTTGTTAGTTTACTTTGTTAGTAATTCAAAATTCTATTTGACAGAATTTTGAATTAATCAATCAAAAATTTTAAGGGTTGTCTATTTCGTCGCTTACAAAGAAGAAAAAAATTCTAACTAAAAAAAAGTAAAAAAAAAATTCCATTGATTCATTTCATTTCTAGATCTAATTGATAGATTATTGAATTCTATGTACCCGAATGGAATATGGAGGATAAAAGAATAAGGCGGCTATCTTCTTCGTTTCATATACTATACCAAATAAGCTATGATATATATAATATATATGAAAAATTCGCCCTTATTAAAATTTCAACCGCGGATATATATATATTCTTACCATACTGAACCGACTGCCATTATTAGTATCGAACCAATAGCGATTCATACAAGCTAAATCCTCTAATCGAAAATTGGGCCAAAGAAAAAATTTCGATTTAATTAATTTATTTTTTTCTCTCCAAAAACGTTTGGTTTTCTCCAAAACGGGACTCCCTTTTTTTATGTTATTACCATTGAAAATTTCTGTATTTATATGAATATCGTTTTTATTTTTTAAATTGAAAGAAATTCGAATTCTTAATTCTTTACGACGTTTAGGGGATAAAATATTTTCAGGAACAAGTAAATCATAATTATTTTTTTCTCTATTTCCAATTTTTTTGTAATGTCTTTCATCGGTAAAAGTCTTTTTCTTTTTATCAACATAGAATTTTTCTCTATATTTTTTATTAATTTGTTCTTTGTTCATATGAACTAATAAGATACCCATCATTTGATACAAAAGAAATTGCCCATCAGTTTTTATCGACAGACGAACAGGTTCGATAATCAATATTCTCTTTTTCATCAATTCTGTAAGAGTTACATCTTTCTGAACCATCAGAATATTCAGATTTAGTTCTTTCCTTTGAATAGCCGATATAATAATTTCTCGTGGATTTGTCAGTCTAAGTAGGAAAGAATATGTTTTGATATTATCAATTATTTTTTGATTTAAAGAAAGATTCCATCTTAATTGAAAACATAAATACTCTTTTAGGAAGAAATCAAGCTCTACTTCTGTATGACTTTTGTTTTTCTTTTTATTTCTATGTTTTGTCATATCTAATCCCATATAATCGTCGTCAATATCTTTTTCTTCATTATTTCGATTCTCTAATTCAATAATTTTGTTTTTATTCGATGATATAGATATAAGAAGGTCGCCTTTTTTATTCCCGTTGATTTTATTATTTTTACTAATATTTTTATTTCTATGAAAATTTAAAAGAAGAAATTGAATCGGTATTGTCCATGGTTTTTTCTTATATGTGTTGTAAAGTATCACAAATTTTCGAAAGAACCAAACTTCAAAATTCAATATGAGACTATTTTGTATTTCTTTATTCATTCCCATCCAATCAAAAAAAAGGGGGGTTTGCTTAGATGCATTAATTTCTTGATCTTGGTAAATTGGAACAAAAGAATTTTTTTTCTTATCAATTTTAGCAATTATTTGATATTTATTAGTTGGAGTTTTAGTGTTTTTTTTATCTTTGCTTCCGGTATCGATCCAGGACTCAATATCGACCCTCTTTCTAAGACAAAAATGGATAAGTTGCCAATCAAAATATTTTCGGTTTGGACTTTTTTCGATATCGAGAATATCATTTTCCGCTAGATAATTAGTCATAGGAATACCTTCTAAGGTGTCAAATAATTTGCTTTTATTTGTGTTGGAATTATAAAGAATCGTTTCTTTATTAGTTGGTGATTCATAAATAGAAAAGTCCGTCTTTTTTTCATAATTAATAGATTTAGATGATAAAAGACTATATTTAGCGTGTTTTTTTTTTTTTAAATTATTCTTTTGCTGTTGAGTCGAAAATAAGTTTACCTCAAATTTTTTGTCATAATGAATTAATTGGTCTTGTTCATCTAAATTCCATTTGCTTAATTTTTTATTTTCAGCCATATAGTGTTGATAGATTCTATTTCGCCATTTTTCTGGCATTAATCTAGACCATCTAAGCTGAGATAAATCATATTTATATTGATAATGACTTCTTAACCAGTTTTTCCGTTGATTCATTAAAGAAAAAGAATTTATCAAATTTTTTTCTTTTAATTTCGAATTAAATAATCCTTGGTCTCTAAAATAATCTTTTATTTCATTCTTAAGAAAAAGGTTATGGTATTCAAAGATTGATCTTAATTTATATAAGTTAAGAATTTTTCTTTGTGATAGTTTGTAAAATACATAGGCTTGTGATAAGAAAGATATATCACAAAAAATTTTTGAATTCTTATTAATAACAGCGATATCTCTTGACTTTTTTATAATCGAAATAAAGTGAAATTTATTTTGATTTGGTTTATCGATTTTTTTTTTATTTGATTCATTATTGGAAATGTATTTAGTAATAATCTTTTTTATTGATTCAAGAAAAAGCTGTGCATTGAGCCTTGGAATATTAATGATACTTAAAAAGATATCTATGTATATATTTTCAATCAAAATTTTTATAAAAAAATAAAATTTACGTGATAATCGAGCATTTTTTTTTTTTAATATGTATGAAATTTTGTTTGATGAGTTGAATTTTTTAACATTAGAACTTCTTTTTATTTTTTTAAGACTAATAGTTTTTTCTGAAGTTCGATTTTTTTTGTTCTTTTCTTTTGTAATTTTTTCTATTTGATTTAGAATTATCTTTCTTCTAGCCGAAAGATCTTTCATTTTTTTTTCTATCAGTGAATAATTTGTACACGGTATAGGTCGAATTCGAGTGGACAATTTCGAAACCATATGATGGTTCTTATTGATTATCGAATCTTTTTTTTTTTTTTTTTCATTTAATTCATCTACTTCTCTAAATTCCGATAAAAAATTTTTATTTATTTTTGATTTTGAAAGTTTCTTTATTGTTTTTTGTCGAAAAAAAATGTTTTTGATGAACCAGTAGTTTTTTTCTTTTGATGAATTTTGAAATAATTTTGTTCTTTCTTCTAAAATTGGTATAACTTGAAAACCTTTTTTTGTTCTCTTTCTAATTTTTTTTTCAAGTTTTTTAAAGATGGGTTTAAAAATTGAAAGCCGTTTTTGGGGAGAACCAAAAG